TATTGAGCGAAAGGTTACACCTATAGGTTCTGGATTGCGGGTCAATACTACGCCACTAGTACCAATGGGCGGCATAGAGGAAGAAGCACTACTCTACGGAATCAACAACACGAAAACTTTGTTATATTATAAATTACCCCTTCTCGGTATTGGGACTAATAAGAATGAATGGTTGGGACAACAAACATCCATCTCGTTTGTACTTTGGATACCCATATAACCATCAAAGATTGTTGAAGTGACTGATTCCTGGAAATAGAAGACGTTGTGAACAAAGAAATTGTTGGAGTGACTATTTCCATCTAGCACTAATACAATTGGTGTTAAGAAAAGACCTCTTTCGGGAAGGCTGGCTAGAAATTTCTTGTAAAAATACTAGCCCCCATCAGTTCATAATGAGAATAGTGAAATCTTGATTCCAGAGATTATGTCCCTTAGTACTATGCACAGAGGGGAGGAGCCGTATGAGATAAAAATCTCATGTACGGTTCTGGAACGGAGATTCTTTGAATAGAATGAACGGCCGTAACGGATGTCGGCTCAATCCGAAGGAAATTATGCGGAAGCTTTACAGAATTATTATGAAGCTACGCGACCAGAAATTGATCCCTATGATCGAAGTTATATACTCTATAATATAGGCCTTATACACACAAGCAACGGAGAGCATACGAAGGCTTTGGAATATTATTTCCGGGCACTAGAACGAAACCCATTCTTACCACAAGCTTTTAATAATATGGCCGTGATCTGTCATTACGTGCGACTATCTCCATATATAGAAAAAAGATAAAGGCTAGTAAATACTATAGTAAATACTAGAATAAAATAGGCTTTCTACATATGTATCGTCCAAAGCAACGATTTTTATCAGCTGTAGCAAGGAAAAATACTTCAAATATAAATAAATAAGTACGCCTATATACTCTATGGATAAAGGATCGAATTGATAGAGAAAGCACCGTAAAGATCAATTAGCAAGTTATTAGGTCGATACAGTTAAGAACTGCTTACTTATGTCATAATATGAGATATAAAGTTAGGAATCTACTTATGTAATAGAGTCGATCTACTAAGGTATTGAGCAGCGGTGTAGCATCAGATCCCAAAGATAGTAAGTTCTTTTTTCTTACGGAGGAAAGTCTTTTTCAAAAATTCTATATGAATTTCATATATGAGATGAAACCGAGATAGTTACCTTTCAGAAAATCCTAACGATATAGGGGGAGTTAATTCTTATGAAGGTAGGAGAAAAGATAAAACTGATTATTGATCAAAATTTAGAGTTTGAAACTTATGTAATTAACTTAACTTCGTCTGGTTAACCCAAGAAAACTGGGATAGGTTTATGAAAAACCTAAATTCAGTTAGCATAGGGTAGATTAAAAAGATGGGACACAAAAAGAGTCGATTGCTGAGCCGTATGAGGCAGGAAACTCTCAAGTACGGTTCTAAGGGAAGGAATTTAACCACCTATTCCGACCGGGGAGAACAGGCCATTCTACAGGGTGATTCTGAAATTGCGGAGGCTTGGTTCGATCAAGCTGCTGAGTATTGGAAACAAGCTATAGCGCTTACTCCAGGTAATTATATTGAAGCACATAATTGGTTGAAGATCACGAGGCGTTTCGAATTCGAATAAAAGCACTCTCTTTATTAATTTTTTAAAATGGTGATTGGATCCATCAATCAACTAAAATAGATAGTTACTATGAGAAGATCCAATCAAGAATTTCATTATATCTCTTCCTCCTAAAAAATTCTATTTTTATAGTATCCCATAAGGATAAATGATAGGGATACAGCAGTATCAAATCGTATAGGATATAGCTAATAAATAAATAAAGTATGCCCCCGAATTACTAAATATGGATATCGCATAAGAAGATGTTTCATAGAAGTATATCGATATGGGCACTTTTACATTCAGATATAAATACACTAGCAAAAAAAAAAAAAAAACAGTTTCTTCGTCATGCCAGGAAAAGTCAAAGGTATTTGATAATAAAAAGGGTCCGTTGGGCACCTAATCGTTATGTCATAATAGATCCGAACACTTGCCCCGGATCAACTTCGATATCATAATTGCTCTAGTGAATAACTAAATAAAATAGATGGATGAGAGATGGGGGACCGATGATAAAAAAAAATATCCATCTTTCAGAGGTTTCACTAAAAACTTGACTGTTGGCAGGTCTCTTTGTATGTGTTGTCCGGAAAGAGGAGGACTTAATGATTATTCGTTCGCCGGAACCAGAAGTGAAAATTGTTGTAGATAGGGATCCCGTAAAAACGTCTTTTGAGGAATGGGCCAGACCAGGCCATTTCTCGAGAACAATAGCTAAGGGCCCTGATACTACCACTTGGATCTGGAACCTACATGCTGATGCTCACGATTTCGACAGTCATACCAATGATTTGGAGGAGATCTCCCGAAAAGTATTTAGTGCTCATTTTGGTCAACTCTCCATTATCTTTCTTTGGCTGAGTGGCATGTACT